GAATAGGTAGGGATGACAGGATTTGAACCTGTGACATTTTGTACCCAAAACAAACGCGCTACCAAGCTGCGCTACATCCCTTTTAAAGATTGTTGTACAGTGTCCATTGTATAAAATCCATGTCTTGTTTTCCACATCCTTCTTTTTTGCTCTACCATCTCTATATAGATAGGTAGATCATTTTTTTGTCATTTTCTTTTAGAGGGCGACAAAATGGAATCTGCTGGATCATTGTACATATATATGCATTTTAGTTAGTAATTCCTAATTAGAATTTCATTTCAAGCAAAAACAAATAATCTTGAACTAAAATTCAAATATCGGGTTATCTATGATCTATGTATTAGAGACTATATATGTATTACAATATACAATATTACAATAAAGAATTTACAATAAAGAATTGAAATAAATAAGAAAAAAAAAAAAAAGAAAAGACGAAGGAGGATTTTCAATGCGAGATATAAAAACATATCTCTCAACGGCACCTGTGCTAACCACTCTATGGTTTGGGTCTTTAGCAGGTCTATTGATAGAAATTAATCGTTTATTTCCAGATGCCTTGTCATTCCCTTTTTTTTCATCTTGATTGAATTCTTTTATTGATCTGTGAAAAAATGAAGAAGATTTGAGATACAATTCTACGTAACATGGCTCCAATTTCGCCTCCTTTTTCTTTTCTATTCTCAAAAAAGAAAGAGAAAGAGTGTATCGAACCTCAGTCAAAATACAGTGAATCTACGATAGAATTTTGGGGAAAATAAATGGAAATGTGGATCCAGTCTAGGGGCGGTTCCACGAAATTCTAACATAGAAAGAAGAAGAAGATACTGAGATTAGGATAGGAAGAATTCATAGTTAGAAAAAATTGTATTAATTAATTATTTAATTATTATGATATTCGTAATATTATTCTATTAGTAATATTATTCTATTAATGAATAGTGATATTAATTCATAGTAATTCTTTTTTAGATTATAGTACTTAGAAGTCATTCGAATTATTAGAATTAGAAAAAGAAAATGAAGAGAGTTCTAAAGTGAAGTTGATCCAGTTTATTAATATAGTTTAATACAGTATAGATATAGAATGTAGATTCTTTTTTCTTTTCTTTTTCTTTGGTTCGGATCAAAAAGAAAATGAAGAGAGTTCTAAAGTGAAGTCGATCCAAAATGAAAAGGAGGTTCATGGCCAAGGGTAAAGATATTAGAATTATAGTTATTTTGGAATGTACCTGTTGTGTTCGAAAGGGTGTCAATAAAAAATCGCCGGGCATTTCTAGATATATTACTCAAAAGAATCGACACAATACACCCAATCGACTAGAATTTAGAAAATTTTGTCGCTATTGTCAAAAGTATACAATTCATGGGGAAATAAAGAAATAGATGTAACGGAATGCTTGTGTTATTTTTACAAGTAGTGGGAAGACTAAGAACTTTACATCTTAACATATATAATACAAACCAAATCCTATTTTGGTCGAATCTTAATTAAATGAATAAAAAAAAGTATTCTATTTTATAGATTATTTTCTATAGATATATAGAAGGAATAAACAAACCATGGATAAATCCAAACAACCTTTTCGTAAATCCAAGCGATCTTTTCGTAGACGTTTACCCCCAATCGGATCGGGGGATCGAATCGATTATAGAAACATGAGTTTAATTAGTCGATTTCTTAGTGAACAAGGAAAAATATTATCTAGACGGACAAATAGGTTAACTTTGAAACAACAACGATTAATTACTATTGCTATAAAACAAGCTCGTATTTTATCTTTGTTACCTTTTCGTAATAATGAGAAACAATTGGAGAGAGTGGAGTCGATCCCTAGAACTACTGGTCCTAGAACCAAAAATAAATAGATAGACTCTTCAAAAGTCCAATCGGAACTCAAGCTCATATTAATATGAATTTTTTGCTCGAAAAAAAACTAGAATCCAGATTTGATTCTTGTATTATAAACTCTAAAATTATAAATAAAGTAAAAATGGGGAAGAAATCTTTTTTTCTTGAAAGATGTTCGTTTATTCCTACTACTCAAATCTTCATTTCTTTTTCTTCTATCTTCCCGGAGTCCATTCTCCGGGAAATCCTGTTTCAATCATTCTTGTTTCCTGTATAATAATTAAGATTCTTTTATTCCTTTATTTGATTTGTATTCTTTTTTTTTCTTTTTTTTATTTTTGATTAATGATTTTCTTTGAAATAATATCAAAACAATTCTTATTTGATAGGGCTATTTGCGCAAGTATTTTACGATTCAGAAGCAATTGTCTCTTGTACAGATTGTGTATGAATAGGCTATAACTATAGAATAGCCTATCCTCACGAGTTACCGCATTTATCCGAGTGATCCACAAACGACGAAAATCTCTCTTTTTCCTGCTCCTATTTCGATGAGAAGAAACCAAAGCTCTCATTCTTTGTTGAGTAGTTGTTCGAGTAAGTCTTGAATGAGCCCCTATAAAGGTTGATGCAAATAAACGAATCTTTTTTCGACGTCTCCGAGCTGTATATCCTCGTTTAACTCTGGTCATTGAATCAAATCAAATGAAATTTTCTTGAATAACTAATTGATTTCTCTTCTTTCAGTCATCCTTTTCCTCCGGTCGATTAATAACAAAACGGATTCTTCCGATATATAAAATATAAATTCCAATGGCTTTTGCGACTATGACCTTCCCGACCACGATTTTTTCTTTCTTCAAGGTAGGTATCTCGCCTGGAAATAAGAAATTAAAATGCTACTAAATAAAAAAGAATAGTGGGTTTCCTCGTTTCTATGGTAACTTCTGAAACGGTGAGGTCCTCTCTATACACCGGAGCCTCTTCTTTCATTTCATCGAATTTTATCGTGAACTTGTATAGTTCACACTCTTTGGCTCTACCCATTCATTTTTCAATTAGAATTCTTTTTTCAATTCTAATTATAAAGTAATAGTCCTTTTCACAAAAAAGCTATCCATACAGTGACGGCATTTAATTCGGAAAGTTGGCTAGGTAGCTGACCCTGTTAGTCCGTTTTTTCAAGAAAAGGAATAGGAGCATAACCTTTTTCCTCCGCTTAATGGATAACTATTTGTTACCAATGGAGAATTCCTTCTCATCTCAAATGGAGTGATTGGATTTTCACCAATAGAAACCATAAATTCATAACATAATTAAGTAGATTATAGATCTTCATTTTTAGATACTAGTCAATTAAAAGGCCGTCTTTCACTATATCTATCCTAATTCATTGGTAGTGGTCGTTGATACTGTAAAAAACTTTTACATTTTTCAAACTCATGATCTGAAATGAACGAGTCGCACATACACCCTAGTACATGTTCCTCGACGCTGAGGACATCCTCGAAGAGCGGGAGATTTCGTGACATTTCTTATTGGCTGTCGTGCGTTTCTAATAAGTTGTTTAATGGTTGGCATGGCGTGTCTATAGAATCTCATTCTAGATAGAATAGAGCGGGGGGTTGGTTTAGATCGATCTTAACCTGATGGTTGATGATTATGAATGATTTCTATTCACACGGGAAATTCCAATTTTTAAAAGGAATTCGTATATTTATATGGAATCCCCAGTATTATCATTTTCGACCGCTACAAGATCAACGATGCCATGAGCTTGGGCTTCTGTTGCTGACATAAAAACATCCCTTTCCATATCTTCGGATATAACCCATAAAGGGTTGCCCGTTCTTTGTACATAAACTTTTGTGAGAGTTTCGCGAAGCTTCAATAGTTCTTCTGCTTCCAGAATAAATTCTCCTGCTTGTGCCTCGTAAAAAGAACTAGCAGGTTGGTGAATCATAACCCTGATGATATTGATATAACATCATGAATGGTTCTTCTATCTATATATTGCACGATTGGGTTAAAGTATTAAAGTAAGGGGGAATCAAAAGAACAAGTAAAAAATAGAATGAAACAACCGTACGGGCATCTTTTGTACATTGCATACGGCTCTGCAATGGAATTTCTCTTTTCGATAGAAGAGATTCTATCGATAAGAATAAATAGAACCTATCCGATCCAAATCGTGAAATGATCCATTTACCACCCTTCCTTTCGTAGTAGTGAAAAAGATACTATGATGGTTCTGTTGCTTTATATATTTCTCTATTTATCTCGTCTGTGGTTTAGCAATCCCAAAGTTTCTTTTTGATAGGATCCAAGAAGGATCAAATGATTTTTTCCATTTTTTTTTTAACTCTTTCTCTCATAACATAAAAAGAAGAAAGAGACTTCTGGTGTGGAAGAATAATGGTTTGTGACGCTGAAATTGACTCTTGCTTGACACATAAAATCAAATTGGGAATAACCCTTCTTTCATACTACTATCTCGATACAAAATCTCATGTTAGAAAAAAACAATAAAGGTTTGTTCATATCGAACTCGAATTGCCATGCTATTATTACTTATTCTTTATTTGATTCATATTCGATACAGCGAAGGCATAGTATTCTTTTTTTTTTTCAAATAAAAAAACTCATTGGCGCCAAGCGTGAGGGAATGCTAGACGTTTGGTAATTTCTCCTCCGACCAGAACGAAAGATCCCATTGAAGCGGCTAATCCCATACATATTGTATGTACATCCGGTGACACAAATTGCATAGTATCATAAATGGCTATTCCTGGTATTACCCATCCGCCTGGAGAATTTATAAACAAATAAAGATCCCTAGTATCATCTTCTATGCTGAGATATATCATGAGACCAACAAGTTGATTCGAGATCTCGCTATCAACCTCTTGGCCTAAAAAAAGTAATCTTTCTCGATGAAGTCGGTTGATTAGGGCAAAATTGTATCCCTGAGGAACCGTACGTGCACCTTTGGATGCATACGGTTCGAAAGAATTGCGAAAAAAAATCAATGTGTCGATTCCAATCCTATTTCTTTTTTTTTTAACATGAGTTTTGCTCTCCTTCCCCTTCCCTATATTCTATAATGTAGAAAATCAAAAAGAATTTTATGAACTTATTGAACTAA